CCCTGTTGTCTTGGGTAAATATCAACTTGAGAAGATGCCGCAAAATATTTGTTTTTAGACGGTCCCCATCCGTTACAGAAATCTTTTTTGCCCTAAAGTAAGCAACGCCGCCCCGTCAAGGGCTATCCCGCACCTCGTAAACGACCATAACCCTGTTCGAGGGGGCAACAGCCCGTACTTTCCATCCTCCTGGGGTACTAGCAGACCGTTCATAAATAGTAACCCTGGCACCGGCGTGGGCTTGCCTCATATTCTCCTCGACCAATTTACGAAACCGAAAAGTTCCCATCTTCTTTCTCTCAGCCAACGAAAACCCACTCTTCACCTCGTCGATCCCCCTGCCAATCTCGTTGAGCAGTTCATAGGATGTCCCTTCGTTGGTCGCCCAATAATTCTCCGCGTATCTGTACCACACCCCATCAGGAAGCCTGAAGAACCACCTGTCCTTTAGCTTCCCCCCGATTTCGTTGCACACCCTCCTCTCCAGGGGTTCCCCCTCTCCTTTAATCCTTCTTTTTCTCAGTATCTCGTGCAGGTCCTTCACCCTATCTTCCTCCAGCGGCGGCCGGCACAGCCAGCGCGCTTGGAACCGAAGAGCTTCCTCGCAAAGGCATTCGTTCTTTCCTATCTGCGCATGAAGGGTGTTCCACCTTTCCCCCAATGGAATGGGTACCTTTTTAGGCGGGAACCTTCCCTTGTCGCGAGGCCGTAGGTAAGCAGGGAAGCTGTCCAGGGACTCCAGAGGCGTCCAGGAGAGTAGGCTACGGCCCGCCTCCATTACGGTCAACCTTCCCTGCCTAAAAAACTCCAAAGGAAAACCACTTGCCGCGACCGCGCTCTTGGTGGTACAGTGGTCATCACCGACTCCCCATATATGTAAACCGCCCGATGGTGTCTTTTCCACGCTAAGTGGGGGTTTCTCCTCCCTAAGGGCCTGCAATACCACGGATCCTATATCTGGGCAGTCGATGTCTAGGATTACCACTCCCCCTGGGAGCGACTCAACTTCGACGTTAACTGAGTTGGCATCGGGGGGGCGCTTGTAGCCCTTTCTGCTCGACTATGTGAGATAATTGGACCCTTGGATCTTCGGCGAGGCGCCTTTTTCCCTTTTGATAGTAAAGGCGTCTTCCTCTGATGAGCAGATTGCGTAGGATGGTAAACAGAGATCTTCCCCGCCTGCTCGAAATAGTTTTTATGGGTCCCACACTATAGAGATAGGTTATTAGCGGAGATAACAGATTGCTCGGTGTGCCTGGCCTATTCGTTTTCTTAGCCCTACCCAAAAAGAGACTGGAAGGCAGTTTCAGTTTGGCAAGTCCCCAAATTCAATCTCGAATAGTTTTCGAATAATGTTGCAAGGGAGTCGAGGCTGCCTCCACTTCTAATTAACATTTTGTAACCTCGTAACTATACTTAATATACCAGCACCTCACCCCTCACCTCACCCCTGCCGCTGCTAACTCTTCCTTTGCTAGACTTTCGGCCTTTCTTACTCTTAATCCTTGAGATATGGGATTGCTAGTAACAACTGGTGACAGAAACGGCTTGACCTCCCCTAGCTCTTGTGGTACAATTTATTCCCTGCGGAACCTAGACTTATGATTTGGTTCGCAGAAGAGGAGTAGTAGGATGCAGTAGGGCTTGACCAGTTGCTCGCGACGGAACAGGCTGACTAAGCCGCAATCGGCTAAGCAACTAACTCATTAACCTTTAACTCATTTCCATCTTTTTTGTATGTATCCTTGGTTTTCCTTTTTCGTTGCTACTTCAGTGCCGTCGTCGCTGGCAAACTTCAGGTAGTGGTCGGATTCTACCTACTCCATATTTTAGCTCACCTACTTAATTAGGGTAGTTCGTCGGCGTCAGGTTGCCGGATCCTCTTCAGGTAGCCTCGTCGAAACGAAATAAAGAACGAGAGTGAGATATCGAAACTGTCTTCATTTCAAAATGGATTCCTTATTAAAAAGTGATTAATGATGCGGATAAGCTGATACCGACTCGTCAATCTCCTCCATACTCAATCCGCATCATATTACTTGCACGAAAATAGGGAACTCATTAACAAATCAAATTTACCCATGGATTTAATACATTTTTCATCTCTTTATCTGCGTCGCTTACTAATAATGACGAGATCCGGTAAATGAGTGGGTCGCAAAGCCGAAGCCTTAGAAAGAGATTGAAATCCTTTTCAATCTCTTTCTATTTTGTATTTGTAGTTGAAAACAATTGGGAGGAATTTTGGACTCCCTTTATCATCTCAATCTCAGGAGTAATTGAATGACGAGGAGCCGTATGAGGTGGGAATCTCACGTACGGTTCCGTATAGTGACGTTGAAGCTGTCGACTATTCCACGACTACACCAAAAAAACCCAACTCTGCCCTACGTAAAGTCGCGAGAGTTCGATTAACCTCCAAGTTTGAGGTAACGGCTTATATACCAGGTATTGGCCATAATTTGCAGGAACATTCGGTGGTCCCCGTGAGAGGCGGAAGGGTCAAAGACCTACCCGGTGTTAGGTATCACATTGTTAGAGGAACTCTAGATGCTGTAGGGGTGAAGGATCGTAAAAAAGGGCGTTCTAGTGCGTTGCAAAACATTGTCACAACTTGGATCATTGCAATGATTCCGTATCAGTTGTTCTGATATGTTCAATGTGTAGCTGACCCAGCATTGCAAGGGGACTGAAGCCTGCTACTACAGAGATTGATAGAGATTAATTACTACCTATCTATTTGTGTGAAACAACTTGGTGTCTAAGGTGTTCTATTCCAGTAAGTTGAGTTTGACCCGGACTCCCACCTGAGAAAATCTTGGGATGTCTTTTCCTCTTGGAACAGGTTTAGATTACGACCACGGAAATTCAGTAAAGGCTTTATGTACATTTATTGATTGGATTGATAAACCTACGGACATTCCTAGTAAGATAACTGAATTGCAAGATTTTCTCCTTCTATATCTAAACTTCGATTTTTCCTTCTTATCCGTGGAATGGGGGGAAACGGATACTCAATATGCAATGAGTAAATATGATTTGCATCTTCAAAAAGACATGGTTCAACATCATTTGAATAGTTTAGTTTCTATTCAATCATGTGGAAAGCTGTATTCGATGAAAGTCGCACGTGCAGTTTGGAGGGAGATCCCCGATTAACTGGTGGATCCACCCTACAATATGGAGTGACGAAGCCAAAATAGTAGCCTAAGATACCATTGAAATAAAAGAATTGATTGAAATCTGACATATTTAGATTTGTAAACTCGTGTTACATCGGAGCAGTGGAGTGAACAGAAATAAAAATATCGAATCAGATCCAATTTATCGTAATCGATTGGTAAATATGCTAGTCGATCGTATCCTGAAAAACGGCAAGAAATCGCTGGCTTATCATATTTTTTATCAGGCTATGAAGCGGATTAGGTAAAAGACAAATAGGAACCCGCTGTCTGTTCTGCGACAGGCGGTGCGCGGGGTAACTCCCGACGTAGTGACAGAAACCAAACGTGTAGGTGGATCAACTTATCGAGTTCCCGTTGAAGTAGTACCGGCAGCGGGAAAAGCTTCGGCTATCCGGTGGTCATTAATCGCGTGTCGAAAACGCTCAGGTCGAAGTATGGCTTTAAGATCGAGTGATGAATCAATGGATGCCGCCAGAAATTCCGGTAGTGCCATACGTAAGAAAGAGGAGACTCATAAAGTTGCGGAAGCCAACAAAGCTTTTGCCCATTTCCGTTAGTTTCGGATTCGTTCCAACCCACAACAAATATATTTGTTGTGGGTTGGAACCGGGGCACAAACTATCTGGGAATCAAAAGACGCTACAAAGGAAGAAATGGTTGAGTGAGGGGTGAAGGACGAATAACAGCTGTCTAAGCCACAAGTGGGGATTGGCAACTACTTCTTTAGGTTGTTAATTGTTAGACCCTTCCCACTAAAATAGTGGGGGGGGGCCGATGCATAGTGGCGGAGTGCCTCGCAGAAAGGCTTGACACATGACGACCAGTTTTTCAGAGACTGAATTTGATTGGGACGCGCATCATATGCAGTAAAATTTGTTTGAGATAGCGAGAAGAAGCCCCCATATCCGAGAATTCTGAAGACTCAATCAATTTTGGTTGACACAGATAAGTTTTTGTGATATATTCTGGAATAACAAGCTTACTAGCCTGGGGAATCACTAATTATCTCTTGAAAACCGAAAATTACCATGACCGCAACTTTAGAACGACGCGAAAGCGCAAGCCTATGGGGTCGCTTCTGCGACTGGATCACCAGCACCGAAAACCGTCTTTATATCGGATGGTTCGGTGTCTTAATGATTCCCACCTTGCTAACCGCAACCTCTGTATTCATCATTGCTTTTGTCGCAGCTCCTCCTGTAGATATTGACGGTATTCGCGAACCCGTTTCTGGTTCTTTGTTATACGGTAACAACATTATCTCTGGTGCTATCATCCCTACTTCTGCAGCTATTGGGTTACATTTCTACCCAATCTGGGAAGCAGCTTCCGTCGATGAATGGCTTTACAATGGTGGTCCTTACGAACTTATCGTTCTTCACTTCCTACTTGGTGTAGCTTGCTACATGGGTCGCGAATGGGAACTGAGCTTCCGTCTAGGTATGCGTCCTTGGATCGCTGTTGCGTACTCGGCTCCTGTCGCAGCTGCTGCCGCCGTCTTCTTGATCTACCCAATTGGTCAAGGAAGTTTCTCTGACGGTATGCCTCTAGGCATTTCTGGTACTTTCAACTTCATGATCGTCTTCCAGGCTGAGCACAATATCCTTATGCATCCCTTCCACATGTTGGGTGTAGCTGGCGTATTCGGCGGCTCTCTATTCAGTGCTATGCATGGTTCTTTGGTAACTTCTAGTTTGATCAGAGAAACAACTGAGAATGAGTCTGCTAATGCAGGTTACAAGTTCGGTCAAGAGGAAGAAACCTACAACATCGTAGCTGCTCACGGCTACTTTGGTCGTTTGATCTTCCAATATGCTAGCTTCAACAATTCTCGTTCTCTGCACTTCTTTTTAGCTGCTTGGCCTGTAGTAGGTATTTGGTTCACCGCTTTAGGCATTAGCACTATGGCATTCAACTTGAATGGTTTTAACTTCAACCAATCCGTGGTTGACAGCCAAGGTCGTGTCATAAACACCTGGGCTGATATCATAAACCGTGCTAACCTAGGTATGGAAGTCATGCATGAGCGTAACGCTCATAATTTCCCCCTAGACTTGGCTTCTGTTGAAGTTCCTTCTATAAACGGATAACACCTGTATGGTTATCCAGCACAACTGGATGCCAAATCTCTTCAGAGGGGGAGGTTTGGTGTCCAATGATATGAAGATTCGTGCGGTATAAAGAAAGGGTGGAAAAAGTGGTAGCAGCTTTTCACAATTTCATGATTATCAGTTTCCAACCTTGAATTCTGAAAACTATTTCCAATATCCTTCCGCGATTTAATACGTTACGAAGTTTCCTATTCTAATTTGCGGAATGTTTGTAAACTGCCACCCCGATCTTTTGAAGAACGGAAAGGAAGGAGTGCATTCCTCATTTCAAAGATTTTCTATCGTCTTGTTATAGAAATACAGTTAATATGGATGTGTATCAACCGAAGGACCTATCTAGGTTGCTTAACGGATAGATCTCGTCCACGTCCGGGGGGAGTCAAAGAAATCAACAGAGGGGGCGGACGTAGCCAAGTGGATCAAGGCAATGGATTGTGGATCCATCACGCGCGGGTTCAATCCCCGTCGTTCGCCCATCCAATTGGGTATGGGTAATTCGATTCCATCGCTCTGCTTGGAACAGAGAAGAACGGTTAAGGTAGATGGGATATGTGTGGGTCTCCTCGACAATAACAATTTGTAATTCCCGATCTAATTCCAGTTTTGGATACGACTATTCACAGAAAGAACTAGACTCGTTCGAAATATGTATTCCATCCTATCTTGAAATTTTCAAGATTATTGGTATAATAAATCTGGGAAATAGATAGTATCTACTGCATAGAATTAATATGAAAAAAGAGAATAAGGTAAAAAAGGTGGCAATAGAAAGAGTAGGAAGTCCAGATTTTTCATCTAAAATTTCGGAGTTAGTAGAAGTCGTTCTAGTAGATCACTTCTTCGAATCATTGAAAAACCAATATCTCAAAGAATTTTTAATTAGTCCATCTTCCAATTATGAACCTTTTATTAGATTATCTGACTTGTGATTTCTAAGTTCACTATTTTTACGCAATCTGCGTAATTTACTAAAAAGAGATAGTGGCGTAACCCTGGAGATGCTACTGTTGCTAGCAATACCAATATCTATGCACTGCTTGAGTGACAAAAGGTTGGTCGAACCAAGTGTTGTATTAACGGGAGTCATTAATGGGGGTGACGGAGTAAAAAAGAGACAAGCGGAAAACCTTGTCGATTTTTCCTGTGACTGCTTTCTACGATTCGAAAGATCTTTATATGTTGAAAAGAATGGAAAAAGGAGAATACCTGCTTCCCACTACTTAGGTTTGACCGAAGCTATTTCTGCAGGTTCAACGAAAAAAGAGAAGCAAGTTTGCTATGATGGGATGATTCCTTTGGTTTCCGGTAGATGGAAGGCATGCGTAGTGAGAGGTTTATTCCTTGGCAGAGATATATCCAAGGATGAGACTGAGGGGATTCAAGTATTTTGTAGGGGTAGGTGTTTACAAAATTCAAGTAGGTTTTTCAAATTCTATAACTATCTGGTAGTTTGTAAAAACAACCAAAGTGATTTCGACCTGTTATTCTTTTGGGATCGTAACAAGCGAGATCCGGGTCGGTTACAAGCAACACAATTGAGAAACGACTCATTAAGTCCCGTAGTATTAAACTTCTATGACAAGGCGTCACTTGAATCCATAAATTCAGCAGATCACCAGGGGGATAGATTGGGATTTCACTCGGAGCGAGAAGCCTTTTCCAACTTGTCTTCATTTACATCTTGTGAGAAAACGACGCCGTCTCGTGGCTGTATATCCGGATTAGATTGTGGCAAAAATGGGGAAGAATTTCCCATCCCACACACTTATTCACAAATGAGAAATGGATTAATAAATCGACTCATCGAATTTCTCCCAATAATTGAGAAATCAAATCTGATTTCTACTGGGGCAATAGTTATTGACATCAGTAATAGCGTCAAATCTGTGAAAGGATTTCAATTGAAAATGAAGGGCGACATGCCGCTTACTCAAATATCTGGCAAAAAACTTGGGCTAGTGAGTAGCAGACACCTCAACCTCAATGAGATTCTTCCAAACTATTTTCAAATTTCTTTAGGTATACCTAAAGAAATAAGTAATCGAGGTGAAAATACTACTTTTCCAAACTAATTGAAAGAAAAGGATGACATACATTCAATATATTCTTTAGTTAGATTGTATGGACGAAGTAGAGTCATACCTCTCTACTCAGCATACATATCTCTTTTCTATGACTATTTCTGCGCATTATCTACTGACTATTTTTTCCAAATCAAATATCGGTTGAATGGCTGGGCGGGGATCGGAGGGTACACCGGTGCAACAAGAATTGCAATTGAATAAAGAGTATTGAAATGGAAAGATGACGCAGAGCGCCTATTGAACGAATATAGTAGATTTAAATCTTATGAGTATAAAAATGTTCAGTCAAACGTGCATAGATGGCTCGATACGACCGAGGATTCGTCTTCTTTCCCTGTCAGGGAAGTCTTAAACTTGGAGGAATCAATTTGCCGTGTATCAATAATAGGAAACGAATTGCTGAATAATATTGGTGTCAGTCTCGGTAGTAACAATCAACAGAGCAAAAAAGATTTTCATCGATTTCTCAATGTTTTATTTCTTTATAAAATGATTGTTGCTGAGATTACTCGCCAGAAAGTTTTGATATATACCATCGATTATTGCATCGAAAAATTGAACGATATAGATCTCGATAAATTGAACAAGATAGATCTCATGAAACTTGATCTTCTATCAAGTTTATTCGATGGTTACATTGATGAACAGATACTTTTTATCAAAACAATTCTTGAGAGAAAAAAGAGGTTATTCATTGAATCCAAACTGTTCATGAGTGAGAAATTGGTAGGCTCTTTGACCAAGCTGGAACTTGCAGTGAATCCTACTTATCTCGGGTTGCCCCGTATCGAATCTATCCGAGCAGGATTTTCAAACGATGCTTTTTCCATTACGGGGAGGAAATTTTGGAATCTGTTTCTGGATGATTTAAACCGTGGGGGAGGTTCAACTAGAGATATGGGTGGAAATATTTCGAGATACATCTCCGATCAGGTTAATAAACTAAACTTTCTAGACGATTCACCTATACGGAACTTTGCTGGAAGCAGCTTTATTCCGAGAATCAAAAGAGATCTCTTTCTTGGGAAATGCAACGGTAGTTATCTCAACGTCTTAGAAAACTTCTATGTGGGCTCCGAAGATGAAATCATCTCATCCAATATCATCTCATTGATTCATCCCCAACTGTCAGATTCGTTGTCATCCAATCTATCGAAACAAACAGCGGGGGAGGTTGCTGGTCACGCACCCACACCAATTCAATCTATTTTTTCTAATCTGCAGGAATCCACAGCATTAGTAACTCATTCAGATGGACTTTCTAATTCTATTTCGGATCTGAAGAGGTTACTGGCAAGTTTGAACTTATCTCCTCGTAAAACGATAGAATCATCTCTATATTCGTGCAGTAGCAATCGAGTTTATTTGGAGAAAACGTCGATAAACTCCGATTCATCGTCGGATCGGCGACCCCAACCCCGTATCGAGAATCTAGTATTGGATCGAGTCTATCAAAAGAATTTGCCTATTAAGTATTTCTGGGAACCGGAAGAATTGGAAACATCTTATTGGTCGCTAAGACTCCCATTATGCAGCGATGTAACATCGAGATCTACAGCAGAATCAATTGGAAAGGAGGTTACGTACGAAGATACAGACTTTGCGGATCAATCTATCCGGAAGGAGGCTACATTCCACCCTATCAATTTCAATGAATTATTAAAAGATTTGAACAGATATAAGATCTCTTGGATCTTTTGGAAAGACAATATCAGTGAAAAATGGAGCTTATTTAGAGATTACATACCTTGGTTTTTTACCCCCACCTGGTGGAGATACTTCTCCAATCTGATTGGAGAAACATATCCAGAAATAGTACTTAAGATAAGTTGTGACTCAACTTATAAGTTTAATAGAATTATTAAACTAATGACTGAGGATGTATTGGATGGCACGAAAGCCTACTTATTCCAAAGACTGCAAAGCCTAGGATTGAGATTCGACAACGATTCCATCAATACTATAGTATCCGAGATAGGTCTTCTCATTTTCGAAGAAATTCCTGATGAAGCGGAGATTCTACATTCGGGGGGATGGTCAGTATCTCAATTCTCCAATAGGTCTATCTTTTATTACTTCATCTTTTCAATATTAATTGTTCTTGCATTACTCAAACACCCTTTGTCTGCCGTTTCGGGTTCCAATTCCTTTCATTTATGGAAACGTTTCAATACTATTGACTATTTGACAGACCCAACGCGTGGATCCTATTTGAAAGAGGTAATGCATTCCCCTTCGACAAGCTAAATGTCAACGAGAGATCTACTAATTCATTCTTTGAATAGATTCTTGAATTATCTAAATAATATAATCTTTTTCCTCCTCGTAAAAGATGAACTCAATTCATGGATGTTTCATGAAGAAAGTTCCGATATCCTAGATAGTAAGAAAGAACTACTGACTCAACATTTAGTGACGAATAAGATTCTTCATAGGTATGTGTCGAAATTGAATTCTAATTATGATTTATTGAGCAACGAGATTTCTCATGAACCTTATCCACAAGGAAGATCTAATGTTTTGGCATACTTACGGCAATTCTGGCAAAATGATCTATTGACTCACAAGATCCGTAAGTTGGATCCTGCGGAGAAGTGGGCTTTTTCCGCCCTCGAGGGAGATATTCTATTTTCAGTAACAACAAGACAAAGAGGCAGTCTACTAACTAAGCCATGTCATGACATACCTATCTCACCCCAATCGGGATTATTACCATCTAAAGGGATTTTGCTAGTAGGACCCATAGAAACTGGTCGATCTTCCATTATTAGAGATGTAGCATTCTATTCCTACTTTCCAGTGGTGAAACTACCACTGAAAACGCTGATATACAACCGATCCTTCTTTAATAATGTACGTGGAAATTTCATCTCGAAAGAGAGCGTACACCGCTTAAATTTCGTTTTTGAAATGGCGAAAGAGATGTCTCCCTGTACACTATGGATTCAAGATATTCATGAATTGAATATTCATCGTTCGTATCATAAGCTAGAAGCTGATCCCAAATTCTTACTTTGCCAAATATTGAAAAGTATTGGTGACAGGCGCGGCAATTCCAACATCCACAAGAATGTTGTTATCGCTACGACTCACGTACCTGCGAGGATAGATCCAGCTACAGTAGCTCCGAACCGGTTAAACTAATTACTAAATTTTCGAAAATCCAACGGGTATCAACGTCAGAAAGAATTCTCAATCCTATTACGTATCAAAGGTTGCGAAATGGAGGCTAATCCGCCCCTTCCTCTTATTGAAGGTACTGGGTCTGGAACTACGGGTTATAGTAAACGAGATCTACTCTTTCTTGCTAATGAGGTTTTATTAATAGGTACTTCCAAAAGAAGTAAGATTATATGTAGCGACGCAATTGAATTAGCTTCGCATAGACAACATTCGGCTGCTAGTGATATGGGCAATGGGATAGAATCCGGTTCTGAATGGGAGATCTTTTCTCACGAGATGGGGGATCTTACTTCAAAGAATAGTTTGATAGATACTTATCTCACGAATACATATATTGGTCGTAACGCGTTGAAGATGCGATTTTATTATTTGTCTAACTGGTATGTGGAACCTTCAATAACCGAGTCAACATTTAATGAATTCACTCTATTTTCGCATATCCTAGGGATACTATCTGGATTAGTAGCGCGCGATTCGCTTCAAATGGGTATGAGAAAGGAAGAGAATCTTATTGTTATTGACAAACTGGTAGAGAATGACTTGAACCTAGCTTGTGGTGTACTGGAAAACCTATCGACTAATTTCTCACGTTCAGAAATTTGTAGAGGCGAAAGTCGACGCAGCAGTAGTCTTTCCTTTTACGTTCCTATCGGTAAACCCAAGTATTGTTCAGGTGTAACCTCTACAAGTCGTTCTTCTAAATTTATGAGAAGGGGGGGGGTTAGCCGTCTAACCGACTTCGAACTGCAACAGTCACCCGAGCTAAGAAACTCAAGTCCGACGGAAGTGTCGCGCGAGATCACTTGGTCCCGTAAGGCTTGGCGTCTCCGTTTCCTGCGAAGCGGAGCTTATGAATTGATGAGGGTATCATCTGAACCCAATCATTTGTATAATCTAATTCTCCTTCACCAAAATCGGAATTATATACCCCAACAAGATTTCGAATTCAATAAGATTAAGGGTGACAAAAGTAGATGGTATGACAGAAGCGGATATCTATTTAGTTTTGAAAAATCTGCGACTAATGTGACAGATAAATTGATTAAAAGATTGGAAAACCGGTTGGATAATATGTTGCTACGCGAGCAATTTATCGATTTGGGAATATCCGGCGACTCCTCCAATGAATATGAGACACACTGTAATCGATTAGATGAAACGACTCGACTCTTCGGGGGGCGCTTCATCTGGGACCCCATGCTTCTGTTCCAACCAGATCCTAACATTCCTCCCTCGCGTCGGAGCCTGTTGCCAACGAAAAAACTGGCGCGGAGGCTTTATACCATTTACGGTATGAGGAGGCAGCACCTTAATAAAAGGTCAAATAAAAAGATTAAAGATTTCTTTCTCTATAGTGAAGATAATCCGAAATTGAAACCTGACTCATCTATTAAGCGGTGGAATAATCTACCTTTGGATGATGAAGAGGAGCGAGATTCCCAATATGTCAAAGAAACTTCATTTATGGATATACATCTGCAATATCCGCAGACATTTAATCCCGCTCGCTTCGATTCCTACGTGGTAGCAGAAGATTTTCCGGAGCGATTTATTCGGTTTAGGCTTCTGGTTCATAGAAACAAATGGATGAGGCGAAACTGTTGCCCAGTTCTGGATTTTCTTATCTATAATATGTTGCTTGAAATTTATTCCTATCTATTCAACCCGTTCTGGTTTGGTGGGGCATCACCGGATCGAACTACGAAACAATTTTTTCACGAAAGTTCATAGAACAAATCTTAGATACCCTTCATTCTGTCTAGATCTCTAGCAATAAAATTAGGAGCCAAATCAGTAAAAGGAAGATCTATATTTTACTTCCACTTGTAGAAATAATTCTGCTGTAGCATCTCAAACAGTTAAGGAACTTGAGGCCATTTTCTATATGAATCTTTCTGCTTAGAAAGAAGATTGAGAAAGAGCAATAGCTTATTCCATAGGGATTCATTTTGCAAAACCGCTTCTTAACATCACTCTTGGCTCTCCAAAATTGTGGATTTACCCTCCCCCAGATGACTTATTGATTCGCTCATTCCAATCATTCAATACACCGGAATTGAGTGGGGGGGGGGGGGTAAGAGAGGAACAGGGACGCCCAAATCATTTTTTCTTCAATTGGTAGAGCTGGAAGTAGGCACGATAGTGAATCATTCACTGGTTGGTGGGTCATGGTTCGACGCGATTTGATTTGGCATATGAGGGAGACGCAACTACCCAATTAGTAGGAATTGCTGACGGACGTAGATTTGAATGAATCTCCCCGGGTAGGATTCGAACCTATGACCAATCGGTTAACAGCCGACCGCTCTACCGCTGAGCTACCGAGGAAAGTTGATCTGCCGAGGGAAGTCGCAGGGGATTCAGTCTCGTACACACTCAAAGATCTTTGTTCCTTGAACCGCTTCTAAACCTGTAACAGGTTAAGCTTCCCCCGACATGTTGTGAGTAGACTTTGCGTACACTCTAACCTTTATTATAGTAGAAGGCGGTGGCGATAGCAACCCCATTTGAATGGAAGGGTCCCCCAATCATGGGATAGGGGGGGGGAGGGCAACCGGTCGATTGAGATGAATCCCACAAGCCCCCCCCCACGATCTGGATCGATTGGTCACTAATTAGTACTTCCTATTCCCCCCCCTTCAAGAAGCGTGGTAGAATAGCCGCGGGATTCTCCTACTTCGTAGCGTAAAAACAAGTACTATTATTGAGGAATAAAAAGGAGATATATAGAGAGAGATGGGGAAGATGAAAAAGAGTCGGGAGAAATGAAGACGAATTGGAGCTTCGTGAAACGAAAGTAGCAGTTTACGGCAAGGGCGGAATTGGCAAATCAACAACTAGTTGCAACATATCAATAGCTTTAGCTAGACGGGGGAAGCGGATACTACAAATTGGGTGTGATCCCAAACATGATAGTACTTTTACTCTTACGGGATTCTTGATACCTACAATTATAGATACGTTACAATTAAAAGATTATCATTATGAAGATGTATGGCCAGAAGATGTAATTCATAAAGGTTATGGCGGGGTAGATTGCGTTGAAGCTGGCGGACCTCCCGCAGGAGCGGGGTGTGGAGGATATGTTGTGGGAGAAACGGTCAAGCCATTGAAAGAATTAAACGCGTTTTATGAATACGATATTATATTATTTGACGTTTTGGGAGACGTAGTTTGCGGGGGTTTTGCTGCCCCACTTAATTATGCAGATTACTGTATTATCATAACTGATAATGGATTCGATGCCCTCTTTGCAGCAAATCGCATTGCCGCATCGGTTAGGGAAAAAGCACATACTCATCCCTTGCGACTCGCCGGCTTGGTGGGAAACCGAACATCTGAAAGAGACTTAATTGATAAATACGTAGAAGCCTGCCCTATGGCTGTATTAGAAGTATTACCTCTAGTTGAAGATATTCGTATTTCGAGGGTGAAGGGAAAAACTTTATTTGAAATGGCTGAAGGCCAACCAAATCTAAATTTTGTTTGTGACTTCTATTTAAATATAGCAGATTAAACTTTATCTAAGCCAGAGGGAGTTGTGCCGCGAGAAATTCCAGATAGAGAATTATTTAGCTTACTCTCCGACTTCTATTTAAATCCCATTTTAGAAAAAGAAGAAAAAACTCGAGAAAATCAGCAAGATACTTCGTTTGATTTTGCAATCATTTGAGAGTAAAAAGATTACATCAGTTTTGCTTAGACATCTATATCTATACCCCTCCAAGGAAACACTTTCATGAAAACTTTTGATATTCCTACTTTTGAGTGCGAAACTGGTAATTATCACACTTTCTGCCCCATTAGTTGCGTAGCTTGGCTTTACCAAAAGATTGAAGATAGTTTTTTCTTAGTAGTAGGTACAAAAACTCGCGGTTATTTTTTGCAGAATGCCCTTGGAGTCATGATTTTTGCAGAACCCCGTTACGCAATGGCGGAATCAGAAGAGGGAGACATCTCAGCTCAGTTGAATGATCAAAAGGAATTAGAAAGAATTTGTTTACGAGTGAGAAATGATAGAAACCCCAGTGTGATTATTTGGATTGGCACCTGTACTACAGAGATAATAAAAATGGATTTGGAGGGCATAGCGCCTAAATTGGAGAAGCAAATTGGAATACCAATTGTAGTTGCACGGGCAAACGGGTTGGACTACGCTTTCACCCAGGGAGAAGACACCGTGTTAGCTGCGATGACACATCGATGTCCAGAATTTAATCGTCATGTTATGAACCAACAGAAAGGGGACGTGAATAAGCTTGACGTAGTTGATATCAGCCCAAGCAATAAACTTTTTGACAAAACGACCAAATTAAATAGATGCAATTTAGTACTCTTTGGATCTCTACCTTCGAGTGTAGCTTCTCAATTGAATTTGGAGTTGAAACGTCAGTCTATTTCCGTATCGGGTTGGCTACCCTCGCAAAAATACAACGAACTTCCCGCTTTAGGCGACGGTGTCTATGTATGCGGAGTAAACCCCTTTTTGAGCCGGACGGCGACAGCATCGATGCGTCGGAGGAAATGCCAGCTGGTAGGAGCACCCTTTCCTATTGGTCCAGACGGAACGCGTGCTTGGGTAGAAAAGATTTGTTCAGTATTTAATATAAAACCGGATGGCTTAGAAGAAAGAGAAAATCAAATATGGAAAATTCTGATTGATTATCTTCAAATAACAACCGGTAAATCTGTTTTTCTTACGGGAGATAATCTACTGGAAATTTCCATAGCGAGGTTTTTAATTCGATGCGGAATGGTTGTTTACGAAATAGGTATTCCTTATATGGATAAACGATATCAAGCTGCGGAGTTGTTGCTCCTGCAACAGACTTGTAGAAAGATGAAGAGACCCATGCCCCGCATCGTTGAAAAGCCTGACAATTATAGTCAAGTACAGCGTATGCATGAGTTGCAACCAGACTTGGCAATTACTGGAATGGCTCATGCTAATCCTTTGGAGGCTAGGGATATAAACACTAAATGGTCGGTCGAATTTACATTTGCACAAATCCATGGATCTGTTAATGCAAGAGATGCTCTTGAACTAGTCACTCGTCCACTGCGACGTGGAGTTGATTCTGTATCAGATTGCCGTAGCTTGTCGAAACAGACATTAAATGTTCAAGGAAGCTAGAAGCCATGAAGTAGTTACTGAAATTTAGTAATTAATCATTATGAAAAGATATTTACGTAATCATTTCTAGAAGCTCTTAATCAAAAATTTGTTAATTCTATCTTCTTTCTGCGATTAAGAAATTATATTCTAACATCTTTGACGAGATAGAATTTCTATTTCAAATTGTAGTTGATCTGCCAAAATAAGTTGTATTCATTTATATTTGTGCGTATAATGTATGTAGTATTCATATGGATATCGAAAAGTGAAATAAAGAAATGGAGAAAACCAAACGAGCAAAAGATCTACATGATCAGTTAAAATTATGACGAAATAGAAACAAATGGAATAACAAACCCGTACATCAAAAAGGCTACAACGAATATAAATATATTGAATAGTTTGTCACTAACTGGATTGAGGTTGATGAGTCCTTATATATTTTTTGGCATATACTACGGGTTCCTATCGACACTGCCTGTTGGACCTCCCCAGATCTTGTGTCTAAGGGCTTTTCTTTTGGGGGGAAATTTGAGCGGTCTTGTGTCTCTGAGCGGCTCAATGCTGGCACAGTTAGCAATTACTTCGACAATATATTGTTCGCCAATCTATATTTTCTTATCGAAACCACACCTGCTAACTATTGTGGTGATACCTTACATGGTTGTCTTTTGTCTAACAATTAATGACTTACCAGATTATCAGATTCTGCGTCCCGTTACCTCGTTGCGCGATTCACGCTTAATTAGTTCATTTTTAACTAGTTTCATTTTTCAAATTTTGAATCCCATTTTGTTGCCAAATCCTGTGTTGAGTAGATTAGCGTACCTTTTCTTTTTTCGCTATAGTGATAATCTAATGTTTGTACTAACTAGCTTCTTAGGCTGGTTAACTGGTCACATGACGCTCAATTACTTGTCCAAGTTGCTTTTGATTCGTGTCAGAAAAGATTCACCACTAATATATTTATTAGTGAAACGTACCATCTATACAACTTTTAGTATTGTTTTTGTATTTAACGCATTGATTTATCTGGGTAGAGCTCCAGTTCCTTCTTGGACTATAAAGTTTACAAATGAACCTCATGATAAGGAAATTTCTTTCTGGGAAATTGCTGAATATTCAGATCTTCTGTGGTGGTTTTTCAAGCCGTGGCCTACTTCTTTTTTCGATCCTTCCAGAGAAAATCGGAGTAGTCGATTTATCAAAAATAGTCGATTCGATCTTAATAGTAGCTTTTACAAAGGGAAAACGTCTATGTATTTTTTCAAGAAGTGTATAACTGATGGGAAACAGAGGTTATGCATTGCAGTGTCGCCTAGTTTGTCAATTTTTGAAAAAGAATTGGAGAAAGCTACGGCGAGACCCTCCAACTCTGTGGGAACCCATTCTTCCTATCGAAGCTGGATTTTGCAAAACTTAGTGAAAGGCAAGATATTTCAAAAAGAATTAGTAGATCGAGTTCAATTATTAGATATTGGATTTCCCCTTTCGGAAGCGATGGAAACAAAAACTCGATTGATAAGCGCTAACAAGAAGAGAGTACCCCATGTTTACGACCCTCTTATTAATAATTCACGTATGCGAATTCCAACCCCACAAACATTTTTAACAGGAGATGAGTTAGATTTGGCTAGATGGAACTGGAATGATTTAGAAACAAGAAAAAAGATTAAAAAGGGAAAGGGTGGCATCACAAATAGAAGCAATTCTATCAAAAATTGGATGTCCAGAAAGAATGGGAAATTAAGACGAAGCAGCATGAATCCTCTTCCATGGGAAACTTTGCCAGTGAGAGCCCGACGTATGTTCCAGTTTATGTTCAAAAATCGAGTTTTTTTTGATTATGATGTTCAGAAAATTCTCAAGGGAATAAGATCTCCGTCCGGGTCTGTTGTCACTTGGGAGGAAATCACAAATTTGGATCCTGAGGATAAAGCATTATTTATAACTTATATAACGCAGGAAAGAAATTACTACAAGTTTGACAGATTCTTTTTAGCAAATAGATTTTTACTAAATGGTAGAAAATGCTCTCGAACTGTGGAAAAAAGAGTATGTACACGCTACAATGTCGAAGATTTAGGGGCAAATCTGGCTCGAAATAACGAGCTATATTTTGATCCTGAATTCGATTTTCCTGGAGCAGACGGCGATATCCGTCATAGAAAATTACGAAATGTTGGTTTCACGGTTTCAAAGGGAAGAGCCAGATCAACAAAATTAATAAAACGATATGCAAGAATATCTGACTTTCGCCGAAAATTTTTGAAAGGATCCATGCGATCCAGAAGACGAAAAACATTGCTATGGAAAACACTTCAAGAAAAAGTACGTTCGGCTTTTTTCCTCAGATTAATCGAAGTACCGATCCTACTTCAATTACCCGTCGAACGTTTATTAGATTTGAAGACCGAAAGATTACTTACTGACTCGAAAAAGATTACGAATCACCGATTTGGGCAGCAACTAACTTCCCCAGCATCGACGGATAAACATTTGACCCAGTCTAGACTTGCTCGTTCAGCTGTAGCGGCTAGATCAGACATAGTTCCGATTCATAATGGAAGGGGTTACATGTTGGTTTTTCAGTCAAGATTTCGCAAGTTTATAAAGTTACCTATACTTATAGTTTTAAAAACTATTGGTCGTATATTGCTTTGGCAAAATTCTGAATGGAATAAAGATTGGATGAAATGGAAGAAGGAAATTCATATTAATTGTACATTTGATGGTGAAGAGTTTTCACAAGATGAACTTCCCCCTCGCTGGTTGAGGGAGGGTATACAGATAAAAGTAGTGTATCCCTTTCGGCTGAAGCCTTGGCACTCTGCTGGTAAGAAAAAACGTATGACTATTTGGAAGAAATATCTAAAAATTGGATCAAGTGGGAGTCAATTATCAAAAAATAAACAGAAGTTGAAACAAAAAAGGCCTAGATTTACTTATTTAACTACTTTAGGATATCAGACGGATATACCTTTTGGAACTATCCAAAAACAACCTTCATTCTGGAGGCCTGTAAGAAAAAAACTTATTCGAATTTGCAAGGCGAGGTTTTCATTTGGCATTAGTCAAGCCTATCTTTTTCTTGATTCCAAATTTAAGTTAGAAAAATTGTTTAAACCAAGTCTAATTTTACTAAAAAAGCGCAACTTCTTCTTGAAAACTGGAGAGATCTCAGCTGAATCTGCACCAACATATAATCATCAGATAAAGTCATTACTTAATAACACTACGGAAGACGTAGCGGACTCAAATTCAGATTTTGGCAGAATAAGTGGGAAATCTATTACTACCGTTAATGAAGTACGACCAGCTAGTGATGTTGATAAACAATTAGTCAATCAAAAATCAGCTGGTAAAAAATTTGCTAAAGATAATTACACAACCGGATTACCAAATCCATCATACTCGGGAGTGAAAGTAGATAAATCGAACACTGAAGTAGCTAAAACTTCTGAATCAACTTCAAATTACGGATTGGAAGATACAGACCTCAAGAATTTTCTAAAAATTGATAAGGAAGAAATAGCAGGTTCTAAAGAAATTGACGCGAAATTACATGTAATTCTTGCAGAAGCAACTGAAAAATCCAATTTTATGGTATCCACTTTGTACTTAAAAATTAGCAAATATTTACGTTATTACTACGGTGAACTTGTCACATTATGTGCGCAACTAGTAGAAGTTATGAGCACTACTACTCAAAAAATAGATTCAGTTTACTCCAGATCCAAAAATAGATTGTCACAATTTGATAAAACTCAATGGTTATCTCAAGCTGATCTCTATAGCAGTATTTGGGATTTAAGCGTGAAAAAGAATTTGAGACTAAATGTCTTCCCAACTGGTAGTGGAAACAGTGTCGAGAAAAAAACTAAAAATAATGAGTACTGGGATAACAACTTGAACCCCTATAAGTTTGACCAATCTTCGACTTGTTTAACAAATTGTTCGGAACTACTCGTCGAGTATGAGTCAACTATTTCAAGCCCGAATAAAATAAGTAGTTGTGCAAACAACTTACTTAATAATGATATAAGGAATACCAATATTGAACATAATTATTTCAATGAACACATTTTGAACTGCGTAGAAGAATGGGGATTTTTGAAGAAGTTAGGCAATTTAGACGCAAATAATTGGAATAAATGGTTAGACTGCTTCTCCCACCATAGTTTGCCCCTACTACTTTGGCGCGATGTTGCACCTTCCAGATGGAAAACTAGTTCTAATCTCTTGAACGAACTCAATAAGATCGAAGAAAGATTTGCAAATGAAGGAGAATTTCACGTCCTTAGAGGCAAACTACGTAATTATTCTATATATGATAAAACCCCCCCCCTTAGGGATCGGATAAGAAATCTTAGTAAACTCTGCAGACGTAGAAATTTATTACAAAGTTTCATTGACTTCGTACGAAACGGAGATGTGCAAAAATTTTCCATCCGACAAGATGTTATCGAAAAAAGGTTTTACTTCAAAAATCGTATTTCGAGAATTACTAAAGTAAAACGGAGGAAATTGAATGAATTACTTAAATTTCGCACTTCTAATTTGGAAATCAAATGTAATTTCAAATTTGATTTGATGCCGTGGCTAGTTACAAATTTTGCAGGAACAAGAAGCCTCTTCAAAAATAGGAGAAGGAGTTCCATAGATCCTATTTTGAAAGATAATACTACATATGGGATAGTACTAGATATAACTCGTAGATTTCAGAAAGTATCCGATGAACTGTACGAAATAATGGTAGACGAACGAGAAGATATGGATTACCTATTTCGGTGGAAATGGAAATCTGAAGCAAAACTGGAAAATTTGAGAGGTCTGACAGCTATCGTAAGAATGTTGGGAGATGACTGCGATCTCATCGCACTTTGTGCAAATACCAATGTAGATTCGGATCTATTAAATCTATATTTTAACGCAACAACAAAACTTGACCTTCTTGATGATCTGTCTATTCTTTCAGCTCATCGTTTATCGATCTTACTTGATGACCAAAATTTGCTATATAAAATAATTAATCCCCTGTTAAAATTCAAGTTTAGATTGAAAACTAGAGTTGGCAAACGGATGTATAAAAGAGTTTGCAGCGATATCTATATCTCAAAATTGTCACTTATTGCCAAGGAAGTAAACAGGAGGCAATCTCATCTTTATAATGTTGAAGATCTCTTGCTTGTGCGACGTCGACGGGAATTCCGATTCCTTCGATCTCTATTAATTTCGAGGTCTACGAAACTAGGAATAAACTATTTCGATTCTAAATTTGATTCTACTTCAAAAATTGACCGGATCCAAAATAGCAAAGATTATAAGCTTTCGGAACTAAGAGGTTTTCAAAAGATTAAGCGATTTATGTGGCCTAGCCATCGTCTTGAAGAATTAGCCTGCACTGGCAGATTCTGTTTCAACGTCACTAGCGGGAGCCGATTTACAACACTTAAACTTCGAATGTATCCTATTATTCGACATTGACAAACTAGAAAGAATTTTAATCGGACCGCGGAGCTTCTAATCTTTGTGTAATTAATTGCAATAATCTCTGTATAGGTAATTTCAATTAGTTACACAATTTATCTAATGTGAATTGCGACAGAAGGCGTAACTACTGGTAGGTGAGATAGAGAAGCCCACACACATCTTTTGGGTCCTATATAATAAGAAGAAACATTAGACTTCATTTTCTTTCGTCCAAGTCAATATTGCTGCAACTAATGACTAAATAGTTTATAATCAATTTGAGGTAGGGCAAGCAATCGTAATTATTATTATTATTATTACTACGTATAGATGTAACTCCATTAATGCACAACTAGTCAATGGAAATAAAGATACTGGATCCACCGCCTCCCAAATTTACTACTTGACTCATCAGATTTTAAAACTAACCTCCCACTTAAAATCACATTCTGAAGACTACTCATCTCGAAGAGGTTTACGAAAATTACTTGGGAAACGTAAACGTCTTCTAATTTATTTATCTGATAGTAATGCAGCCCTATACGGCAAAATTATACAAACTTTAGGTATTCGGAGTTTAAAAAGGCCTTAATAATTGAATAGAGGTTGGACACTTCAACATGTCGTAGTTGGCATAACTTAGTTTGACCAAATTAAATCCCATGATATTTGCTGGAAAGGAAATGATTTATAGATATGCATCGTGAAGAACTAGATCCGGTTACAGTAAGCATGGGCCCTCATCACCCATCTATGCATGGTGTTCTTCGGCTTGTTGTTATCTTAGATGGTGAAAATGTTGCCGATTGCGAACCAATTTTGGGATATCTGCATCGAGGCATGGAAAAAATTGCCGAGAACCGTACCACCTTGCAATATCTTCCGTACGTAACAAGATGGGACTATTTAGCCACTATGTTTACCGAAGCAGTAACAGTCAATGCACCGGAAAAGCTGGCTAATATTCAAATACCCGGAAGAGCTAGCTATATACGTGTAATCATGCTTGAACTAAGCCGAATAGCTTCGCATTTGTTATGGCTTGGACCATTCTTGGCAGATATTGGCGCGCAAACTCCATTTTTTTACATATTTCGAGAAAGAGAAATGATTTATGATCTTCTTGAAGCTGCTACCGGCATGCGAATGATGCACAACTACTTCCGGATCGGAGGAGTTGCCGCAGATCTACCTTACGGATGGGTAGACAAGTGTTTAGACTTCTGTCATCACTGTCTCCCAAAAATTCATGAATATGAACGCTTAATTACGAACAATCCCATCTTCTTGAGACGAGTCATGGGGGTAGGTTTTATCAGTAGACAAGAAGCTATCAGTTGGGGCTTATCTGGACCTGCATTACGAGCTTCGGGAGTTCAATGGGATCTTCGCAAACTCGATAACTATGAATGTTACGATAACCTGGATTGGCAGATTAAGTGGCAAGAAGAGGGAGATTCCCTCGCGCGCTACTTGGTACGAATTGACGAAATGAGAGAATCAGTAAATATCGTTAAGCAGGCACTGAAACTTCTTCCGGGAGGTCCATATGAGAATTTGGAAGGTCGACGTCTTGCTCAACAAAAAAAAGAAATAGATTGGGATGGTTTTAACTACCAATTTGTTGGGAAGAAGTCTTCGCCTACCTTGAAGTTGCCTAAACAGGAACATTACGTAAGAGTAGAAGCCCCTAAAGGAGAATTAGGAATTTTTTTGGTTGGAGATGGCGGTGTTTTCCCTTGGAGGTGGAAGATTCGTCCACCTGGTTTTATAAATTTGCAAATTCTTCCCCAATTAATAAAAGGAATGAAGCTCGCAGATATCACGACAATACTAGGCAGTATAGATATCATTATGGGAGAGGTTGACCGCTGAAATGGCCACTTATATTGAAATTTGTGGAAAACAATTAGTTAAATTCTTTAATGAGTTAGAATTTGCAACAAAATCTCTCGAATTAATTTATATTCTAGTTTATACTATTATTCTAGTTACGGGAGTCACCATAGGAGTATTGGTTATTGTATGGCTTGAGCGGAAAGTGTCTGCAGGGGTACAGCAGCGCGTTGGACCAGAATATGCGGGCCCACTGGGAATTATTCAATCCTTAGCGGATGGAATCAAACTTTTCTTAAAAGAAGATGTCATTCCATCCAAGGGTAATGCCTGGTTATTTACCGTCGGACCAGCCGCTGCAGTAATACCAGTCCTAATAAGTTACTTGGTAATACCCTTCAACCAAAGTATTATTTTATCTGATCTAGCTACAGGTGTTTTCTTTTGGGTCGCTGTTTCAAGTATTACACCCTTGGGTCTTCTTATTGCAGGATACTCCTCAAATAACAAATATTCTTTCTTGGGTGGTCTTAGGGCCGCTGCCCAATCTATCAGTTACGAAATCCCCCTGGCCTTGTGTATATTATCTGCATCCCTACGTGCGATTCGTTAGACGTAAATAATAAATGAGGATATTTAGCTATTATTAAATAGTCTAAAGGTATTTATTGTTAAGTAATAAACCAACTAGTTTTTTGGGTGAGATCAAACGGCGCTTTCGCCGTTACAGGTTCGAAGCCCATACCCCCTGTACGGGCGTAAAAGCATATCCAAATGGTAAATGCCACTTCACCCCAAGTCTAGGATGCTTTTAGGCTTGACGCGGGAACAGGTAGTCATTTTTAGACTCCCCTTAGGATTAGCTAAAAGTGAGCGGTAAGAAACACCAATATGCGCAAGAGATTTGCAAGGCGGAGATAATTATGGTAATAACTAACGACAACTTGAATACCAATGTCGCTAAGAAAAAGATTTTTACCCGATTTTCTTATTTACATAAGATGGACTCAGTTTCGGTAGGGACAGCTGAGTGGTGCATCCAACCTATTTTAGTCTCGAGTATAGTCCGGTTCACTGAAATGATAACTACTTGGGACGAGGTAATCCCCACAGTGTACACAAATTTTATTATAAGCTTTTTTTAGTCTTAGTTTGAGACTTGTTATAACAAAGATATTGCCAAACTAATTGCCTCTATTTCCATTTTTAAGTGAAATTGGAAGTAATTCCATTGGTTCTTCTTAGAAGTGATAAATAGATATGGTAACCTTGATAATTTTTAGTTTCGAAACAAGTCGAAATATCCAAAGAAGATGAGGTTGAGATAGATTCAAAAGCAATTCTAGTTGTCGTGGCAGACGGAATCTCATTAATCTAAGTTAGTAATTTCTATCTTAATGACAGATAGTACTACGTCCTGCTAAGACTTTTCTATAAATGAAGTTGATGAGGAGCCGTATGAAATTATGATTTCATGTACGGTTTTGAATTAGAGGCGGGGAACCGCCGACTACCCTTATCTGGTAGCTTGAGTACAGTTGATATAGTGAAAACACAATCTAAATATGGTTTTATAGGATGGAATCTTTGGCGTCAGCCTATAGGATTCATAGCGTTTTTTATCTCGTCATTAGCGGAATGTGAGAGGCTGCCATTTGATCTTCCAGAAGCGGAGGAAGAACTAGTTGCAGGTTATCAGACTGAATATTCAGGAATAAAATTTGGTTTATCTTATGTTGGTTCTCACTCAAATCTGTTGGCTTCCTCACCATTTGTAACAATTTTATATCTGGGTGGATGGGATTCTTCAATTCCCTTCCTTGAAAATATTGGAAAGGATTCTTACTTCCCGGAATATAGTAGTAAGTACTTTCACGTATTGATGTCGGGGTTGGGTATTATCGTCACATTGGCAAAATGTTATTTATTTATATTTATCTCCATTTTAACAAGATGGACTTTACCTAGAGTACGAGTAGATCAATTATTAGATCTTGGATGGAAATTTCTTCTACCTATTGCTTTGGGAAATTTGTTACCGACAGCTTCATTTCAACTTCTGTTATTGAACTAGCCCCCCCCCTCCTTATTTCAGCTTGAGCTTAAGTCAAATCTTTTTAATTTATTAGAAAGGAGGGTAAGCAGATATATCATCTGTTTTTTCTTCCATACAAATAGGTTTATCTGGACCAGAGACAAGGAGTAGGCTGGAGTTATTTATTCTATGTTTTCCACATTAATTGAATTTGGAAGCTATGGACACCAAGCCATAGAAGCTGCGAAATACATAGGTCAAGGTTTTACGGTTACTTTAGACCATTTGAATCGTTCGCCTATAACTGTTCAATATCCATATGAAAAAAATTTATCATCTGAACGTTTTCGTGGACGCATCCATTTTGAATTTGATAAATGTATTGCTTGCGAAGTATGCGTCAGAGTATGTCCGATCAATCTGCCAGTTGTAGATTGGATCCTTATGAAGGATATGAAGAAGAAGCGGTTAAGAAGCTATAGTATTGATTTCGGAGTTTGCATCTTCTGCGGAAACTGCGTCGAATACTGTCCAACAAATTGCTTATCAATGACTGAAGAGTATGAACTTTCTAGCTATGATCGTCATGAACTAAACCAAGATCAAACAGCTTTAGGTCGTTTACCTATTTCCATATCTCAAGATTTTTCGATTCAAGTGATTTCGATTTAATTAACGTTTTAATTAATTAGAAAGATTTGGGGTAAAAAAACCGAAAATCTAATTAATTACTTATAAATTAATTGGATATCCTGAATAATAGATGGATCTTGTCGGGTATTTGAAACTAAAAAAAAAAAGAGAGAGAAAACACGAAGTACAGATGAAAATCTTATAAAACATTGAAGTAGTTGCGTTCAATGAATCTATCCGAATTAATTCATGAATTTCTTTTGTCACTTATAGAATTAGGTATTCTACTAGGAAGTTTGGGCACAATATCACTTGCTAACGCGGTTCACTCTGCTTTTTCTTCGGGGTTGGTTTTTACTCGTATATCTTTATCATACTTCGTATCGAATGCTGATTTCGTAGCTGCCGTACAACTACTTGTTTATGTAGGAGCTATAAATGTATTAATTGCGTCTGCTGTAATGGTTACTGAAAAACCAGCTCAATCTGGGTCTAATACTTGGGGCGTGGGATACTTCACCACTTCAGGAGCCTGCATGGCGTTATTTTTAGCATTGGTTAGTACCATTTATAATACAAGTTGGTTTGATATAAGTTTTGTTAATCAATCGGAGACCCTTTTGATAGATATACCCAGGATTGACGTCCACCAACTTGGGTATATATTACTTAGTAATTTCTTGGTGCCGTTTGAGCTTCTTTCCATAGTTCTTTTAGTTGCTTTGGTGGGAGCAATCAACTTAGCGCGGGACGGAGACACGGTCACAACTGATGAAAAATCATCTTCGTCATTACCTCGGAAGAATTTTTCATCTTTCTGATTAACCCCAGTTTCTAAGCTGAGGTTGCAAGAAAATTGATTCATCAAATTTTTTTAGGAGACTCTAATAAATCATGTTTGAACACGGACTAATTTTAGGTACCTACCTTCTGTGTGTCGGATTCTTCGGCTTAATTACAAGTAGAAATATGGTTAGGGCACTTATGAGTCTTGAATTAATTCTTAATGCAGTTAATCTAAATTTTATTATATTTTCAAATTTATTGAAAAATAAACAAGCGGAGGGAAAAATATTTGTCATATTCGTCATAGCTGTTGCAGCTGCCGAGGCTGCCACCGGGTTATCTATTGCTCTTTCTCTTCAACGAAATAGGAGATCTACTCGTATCGATCAATTTAATCTGTTAAAATGGTGATTGATAAGTAGATCAAGTGGTTTTGCCAATACAATCTATTTTGTACTCAACGAGATTGTCTCCACTCATGAGATTAGTTTGATACCTTCTTGCGATTGTATCTTAAAAGTAGTTAACAACTTATTCAAAAGAAGGAGACCGGCGTGGAAAAGAAAGAAATAGAATTTAGTAGGATAGATTTGGAAAAAGATAAAAATTGTTAACCCAGCGCAAAACACGAGTAGATACATAGCAGATATGAAAAAGTATCATTTCAACCTTTGTACTAAAGAAGAATTGGTATACGAATTTGATAGGAGTAAATAAACTCAATGGCACATTCAGTAAAAATCTATGACACATGTATCGGTTGTACCCAGTGTGTAAGAGCATGTCCCACAGATGTGCTAGAAATGATACCCTGGGATGGCTGCAAGGCAAATCAGATAGCTTCTGCTCCTAGAACAGAAGATTGCGTAGGTTGCAAGAGATGCGAATCTGCTTGCCCAACAGATTTTCTAAGCGTACGTGTCTACCTAGGTTCTGAAACCACCCGCAGTATGGGGTTAGCCTACTAGTGACAGAGCAAAAAAGAGGTAATTGTCACATCATTTTGACTTGTACTCAAAACTTCGGGACTTGCGAAGTACGAGTACGAGTCGGCACAGTTGACCCGTCTAGTTTATTCTGTATCAAAGATCCTTTTTTATCAATTATTTCTTATTCATAATGAGTAATGTACCTTGGCTCACGACGATCGTTCTTTTTCCAATTTTTGCCAGCTTGTTGCTTCCAATACTTCCTCGTGGTGGAAACAGAATCATTCGATGGTATACTCCGGGTATTTGCATATTGGAATTTTTGTTGATTACTTATATCTTTTATTGCCATTTCCAATTTGATTCCCAATCCATCCAGTTAATAGAGATATTCAGCTGGATAAATTCCATCAATTTTCATTGGATAGTAGGTCTTGACGGACTTTCCATGAGTCTAATTTTACTTACAGGTTTTGTAACTACTTTGGCAATTTCAGCGGCTTGGCCAATCACTCGGAATACACGCCTATTTTATTTTCTGATGCTAGTTATGTATAGCGGTCAAATTGGATTGTTTGTTTCCCGTGACATCTTGCTTTTTTTCTTCATGTGGGAGCTAGAACTAATTCCAGTATATCTACTTTTATGCTTATGGGGCGGAAAAAGACGTCTATATTCGGCTACGAAATTTGTTTTATACACAGCCGGCGGATCCATCTTTCTGTTGGTAGCAGCTTTAACCACGAGTTTTTATGGGAAAGAAGTACCTTCTTTTGCTATTCAAGCTTTAATGGATAAATCATACCCCATCTCGTTAGAAATTGCTCTCTACTTAGGCTTTTTAATTGCTTACGCGGTGAAGTTACCAATATTTCCTCTTCATAGTTGGTTGCCCGATACTCACGGAGAGGCACATTATAGCACATGCATGTTACTAGCTGGAGTGTTATTAAAAATGGGAGGATACGGGTTGATTCGGATCAATTTGGAATTACTGATTCATGCGCACCTTCTACTTCGATCATGGTTAATATTGCTTGGAGCAATTCAAATTGTATATGCTTCTCTAGCTTCTATGAGTCAGCGTAATCTCAAGAGAAGGATAGCCTATTCGTCAATTTCCCATATGGGTTTTGTAGCTATAGGGATTGGGTCCCTGACAGACGCGGGTATTAACGGAGCCATGCTGCAAATGATATCTCACGGTTTAATTGGCGCGGCACTCTTCTTTCTTGCAGGTACTTGTTATGACAGAACGCGTACCCCCTTTCTTGATGAATTAGGTGGAATAGCAACTCGATTGCCTAAACTATTTACTATGTTTAGTACATTTTCGTTGGCCTCCCTTGCATTACCGGGGATGAGCGGTTTCGTATCGGAATTATTAGTATTTCTAGGAGTTGTTGTTGACAAGCAATATTCATTTTTATTCAAGACAGCAATTACAGTGTTGGAGGCAACTGGTACAGTATTAGCTTCCATCTACTTGTTATCCATGTTACGTCGAATGTTTTATGGTTACAGATTGTTCAATGAATCAAATCCTTATTTAATCGATTTTGGTCCAAGAGAAATATTCACCTCGACCTGCTTCTTTTTGCCAATACTAAGTATCGGTTTATATCCAAATTTCATCTTACCTCTATGGAATGATGAAGTTTTTTCAATACTGCTTTCATATTCAACTATCAAGTAAAGGTACGGAGAAGATTTGATTGAACTAAATACCATCTATATTGTAGCATCAAATACTATGAAAATAATTTAATGCAAAAAAGATATTATTATCATTTCAATGAACTAATTCTAATTAACTAGAAGGGCTTGCTTATTCTAGTTGTATCAGCGATAAATAACTTATGTATGCTCGTCATAAATAGTTTTTGCCTGCAATTGAACTGCAGGCACAAATGAGAAATAGACTGGGTGGAGAAGCAGAAGCAGAGAAAGAAGTAGATGCAATTAGCTGTTGCTTATCTAGTACATGTTTGTTTCTCCCCCCCCCCTTTTTATCTCATTTATTTTCATTTTGTTTATTTGATAAAACCTAAAACTTGTCAAATCAACCATTTATATTTTTGCTTTATTAAATTTGTTTCATCAACTAGTAATTTTGTTGTTTCTACATTATCCATCCGTAGTTATGTAATCCAATTCCTAACAAATTGACTCCCAAGAAACAAATCCAAACTAGGAAAAAACCTGTTGATGCTACCGCAGCCGATCCCTCCCCCATCCACCTGTTCGTTATCTTGGTATGAAGATAAGTAGCGTGTATTGGCCAAGTTACTAGCGCCCAAGTTTCTTTGGGGTCCCAACTCCGATAAGATCCCCAAGCTTCATTAGCCCATACCGCTCCAGAGAGTATACCAATGGTTAATAACGAGAATCCCGAACTTATAATCTGATAAGCCCATTTATCTAATCGATTAATTAATTGACACTTCTTCAAATTTGAGGATAGTGGATAAAAAAAATTTCGTACATTAATTCTGGTAAGAGTATTCAAATTCGATGAAGTACTACAAAAACTGTGTCTCGAGTCCAAGATTTGATAATTTTTTGTACCACCGTAATAAATACTTGGTGAGGATATTGCCAACAAAGATCCCCATAGCAAGGTTGCGTAACTCAGCAGCGTTGTAGTTACATGCATCATCAACCAATGAGACTGCGAAGCGGGTACCAATGGCGTGAATTGTTGCATTTCCTCAGGAAGCCCTAAAGTAGCGAAAGCGTGAGTCAGCATAGCACTTGGCGCTGTAATTGGACCCGACAACCTATTCTGATTTCTAAATTCTAATATCACATACAACAAAGAAAAGCTCCACGAAAGAAACATTGACGACTCATACAGATTGCTTACCGGCAAATGTTTAGTTTGAAACCATCGGATTACTAAAAACTCCGTCGTACAGAGGAAAGCAATTGTCATACCCTTACTGCTAAATTTGTTTGACTTATCAAAATCATGAAATAGATTGATCAGATTTAGTAAAGTCGCAGAAAAAAGCATCAAAAATGAAATATTGATGAAAACGCGTCCCATATAGTATAGATATACTTTGTGATAAGGAGAGGCCAATAAGTTAGTAAAACTTAAGCCAATGGGTCTAAAGCTAATTATGATCTAAGTAATATCTTTTCTTATTTTACTTCTTTCAGGTTAAAGAGGATAAGTTTGTGGATTCCACAACTTAATTATAAACTAGCCTTTAACTTCTATTGATTCAAAATCATATTGAATCGACGGATATTAGATATCTACTAATAATATAGTTACCTATAATTTATCCTCTTCTTATTTGGAAATTGCTTCAGAATGTGAAAATAAAGAATGATAAATTTTTGAATACCGCTACTCGGATTCGAACCGAGATGCTCTAGCACTGCTTCCTAAGAGCAGCGTGTCTACCTGTTTCACCATAGCGGCTTTTTCTAAACACAAGATAATTTTGAAAATTCATGTATATTATATATCAATTTGGAATAACACGTCAACGTCTCCTTGTGTAAGATACAGCCGAAGCGGCGAAATACGCAAAAGCCCCTCTCTAATAAGCTTGCTGAAACAGTTGCAACATCGAATTCACAAACAATATATAAAACTAGAGATGACAATAGTACTAGTATGTAATTCCGTACATCTATCTCTATATATATAGATAGATAAAGTAACGGAATATAGCGCAGCTTGGTAGCGCGCCATCTTGGGGTGATGGAGGTCACAGGTTCAAATCCTGCTATTCCGAATGAAAATAAAGTCACGAGATTTACGTCAAACCGCTACAAATTTGACGTCTGCGTCGATAATCACTTGATGACACTTAATGAAACAAAATGAAGTTCGGTATATAGGAGAAAGATTTGTTATCCCAAATAAATGACTCCGAAAGAAGAAGTAGATTGAAAATATTTTTAATCTACTTCTTCTTTCGGAGTCATTTATTTTGTATCTGGCCATACTTTGGAAAGATATAGTTGCCCCTTCCCCCTCTACCCTTTTCTCTTTTTTACTTTGTTATCTTAATCTTATTACTTCCTAGGTTATCAATAGTAAATAATAACTATCAATTAACTATTTGTTAACCTTTATACAAAACTTCAAACTTTGCCTTGGTGGTTGTTGAGCTTAACATTCATGGATCAAAAGGACTGACGTACCAAGTTGCTTACTCGTCACTAAAAATTGTCGAAGCAGTTAAACCTCGCATTGTTGGTAAAATATTACATACTAAGAAGTCGGTTCTCCGCTGCTTTTTTGCCTTGAAGCTTCTTATTTAGTGATTTAGTTTCTATTTATAGATGTATTATATATATACGTTATTAAGAGCATAATGACAGGGAAGGTCATCCTACTTTTTGGGGTAGTCTCTCTCCCCCCCGTTATTGCTTCTGTTCTGTTCTGTTATATAGTAAAAACTTGTTGAACGGCCGGTTAAAATAGATTGGGCTAAGGAAAAAGCTGCTAATGCTACTTTTACAGCTCCAGCTTTCCATGCGCGGTTACGAATTTTCTTTCTGGCGCCGGAAGTCCGTTTTTTAGGTACTGCCATATATCTACTATCTTTTGGAACTAATTTGAAACTATATTGATACGTATCAATAGAATAGATATAATAAAAAAATAATTAACTAAGAAGGAGCAGGAACGTAAGGAAGTGAGGAAATATAGAATTTCTAAGTTGCATGCTGTTACATCAATATTTTGAATGTATATGTTGATTTGAAAAAGAGAAAAATTAGCTAATCTTTGTTTAGGTTTTTACTGCCGAATTGTATTGAATCAATAACGAATCGAGTCATATTTTCTCTATATCCAAAAACTTTTCATGTTTTCCCCTTAGGCTGAATCCGTTGTATCACCAGTTTTTTGTCGAAACAACCTTGTAAAATTCTGCCTTTGACAGCTGCATCAGTTAACCACGGATAACCAAAATTGATTCTAGATCCGTGACAAATAAGTAAAACCCGATTTATCGATATCTTTTCATTGGGTTTTAATGTGTTTCGAATTGAGACGAGATGTCGAGCATCATAAAATCTTCCCTGTTCCACTCGTAGCTGTGTGCCACCGATGTCAATTATTGCATATTTTCTCATTAATTCTACCTCTTTATCCATGTTTTTAATCTAATACTATAATAAGGTGTGACGTGCAAACTTATTTTGAGTTGAATTATCTGACTTGAATAAGTATCAAGGTCATTTTTCAATATTGTCAAGCCCGTGACATACGTGTATGTATATCTATATCTATATAGATATATATAGATATAGATATACATGTTTTTCTTCTTCTTTTATACGAACCTCAAATTTGTACAGCTTAAATCTTTTGCCTGACGAGAAATTAATTTAACTAGTTGTATTTATTCTACTTCATATTGTTCCCAAATTTTATTTTTGACTCTTAATCAAAAAGAGTTAAAAACAATAACGAATTTAATTTAGATTCAACACGACCGTGGAACTTTCAAATAAATCTGCTTATATCATCCCCTTGTGTCCATTGGTAGCCTCTTGTTTGACTGGCTCTTTTTCGTTCTTTTTTCCAAAAGCAACAAGAAGCTTACGACGCTTGTGCGCAGCTTCTAATATCTTTTCATTAGTTGTTGCTTTGTTTATCTCCTTCGTTTTAATCTGGAAACAGACTGAGACTCATTCTATCCAGCAATATTTGTGGGCTTGGATTCCAAGAAGTGATTTCCATTTGAAAATAGGTTTTCTCATCGACCCCCTTACTCTTATCATGTCGATATTAGTTACCACCGTAGGTCTTCCAGTGATGGTTTACAGCGATAGTTACATGTGTCACGATTAGGGATATGCAAGATTTTATGCTTATTTAAGTCTATTTACGGCATCAATGTTGGGACTAGTTTTCAGTCCCAATATGATACAAATTTATGTATTTTGGGAATTAGTTGGAATGTGTTCGTATTTATTAATAGGTTTTTGGTTCGCGAGATCGAGTGCTGCAACTGCTTGTCAAAAAGCTTTTGTCACCAATCGCATAGGGGATTTTGGATTGCTTTTGGGTTTATTAGGGATTTACTGGATAACTGGTAGTTTTGATATTTATGAATTGTGTGACTGATTTATTGAATTAACTAGCAACGGTGTCGTCAATCCAACCTTTGCTACTACAGTTATCCTTTTACTTTTTTTAGGTCCGGTTGCCAAGTCTGCTCAATTTCCACTTCACGTATGGTTACCCGACGCTATGGAGGGACCTACCCCCATATCGGCTCTTATTCATGCGGCTACTATGGTGGCTGCTGGAATTTTCCTCATAGCTCGAATTTTTAAACTTTTTTCGACATCGTCTACCGTTATGTCTACTATTTCTTGGGTAGGTGGAGTAACAACCTTATCGGGTGCCACGTTAGCTCTCGCTCAGAAAGACTTAAAAAGGGGTTTGGCTTATTCGACCATGTCTCAATTAGGATATATGGTATTGGCTTCGGGTATTGGTGCTCCCCAGTCCGCTTTATTTCATCTCATTACTCATGCTTATTCAAAAGCTTTGTTGTTTTCGGGTTCTGGCTCAGTCATTCATTCTATGGAAAAAGTGGTTGGATACTCTCCCAATAAAAGTCAAAATATCTTTTTTATGGGCGGTTTGCGAAAATATATGCCAATTACTGGAATTACTTCTCTTCTAGGCACTCTTTCCTTATGCGGCCTACCTCCACTTGCTTGTTTCTGGTCTAAGGATCAAATTATTACAGAGAGTTGGTCCAACTCCCCCTATCTCGGATTAATAGCTTCTGGTACAGCAGGACTTACTTCGTTTTATACGTTTCGTATCTACCTCTTAACTTTTGAGGGAGAGTTTCGTGCCAACCAAATAAATTATATGGAATCTTATAACTTTTCTCCACCTGAATCTGTTCTTCATTCGTGGGGTGGGGTTCAATTGGATTTACTTCCTAAACAAACTAGTAACAATTTGACTTTACCAGATAAAAAACAAAAAGAGTTGCTAAAAATAGCAAACTTTGGACCAGTGTCTACATCCGGATCTCATGGAACAATTCAATCTTATTTTGGTCAAAATTTACTATATCCCCAAGAATCAAATTTTTCTATGGTGTTGCCCCTCATCATTTTGGCTATACCCACTTTATTTGGTGGATTGATTGGAATTGATTCAGTTCAAAAAGGATATGGTTTAAATCTCTTGTTTGATTGGCTGATTTCTATCCTATCTTTGTCCGAAGTTCATAAACATTTTCAAAAATTGATGGAAATTTTAATAAGTTCAATCCCTTCGCTTAGTGTATCTCTTATTGGACTATCAATTTCTTTCAAAGTTTATGGACATTTTGATAAAGTTTCTGATACAGAAGTTGATGAAAAGTTAGGAGGGGTAGAAGTAGTAAATGGTTTTTTAGTTTCTGCCAGAAACTGGTCTTTGAGTAGAGGTTATATTGATTATTATTACAAGATTTACTTCGTGCAGGGTGTAACCTCAATTAGTAAGCTAATTTTACATTTTGATCAATGGATAATTGATGGATTTATAAACGGAGCTGGTGCATTAAATCTTTTTAGTGGAGAGAGTATACGACATGCAAAGAATGGGAGAATATCTCAATATTTATTTGGATTAATTATTGGAACTATTATTTTGTTGCAACTAGTTGTTGATTTGCCAATTCCGCCCTTGCCGTAAACTGCTACTTTCGTTTCACGAAGCTCCAATTCGTCTTCATTTCTCCCGACTCTTTTTCATCTTCCCCATCTCTCTCTATATATCTCCTTTTTATTCCTCAATAATAGTACTTGTTTTTACGCTACGAAGTAGGAGAATCCCGCGGCTATTCTACCACGCTTCTTGAAGGGGGGGGAATAGGAAGTACTAATTAGTGACCAATCGATCCAGATCGTGGGGGGGGGCTTGTGGGATTCATCTCAATCGACCGGTTGCCCTCCCCCCCCCTATCCCATGATTGGGGGACCCTTCCATTCAAATGGGGTTGCTATCGCCACCGCCTTCTACTATAATAAAGGTTAGAGTGTACGCAAAGTCTACTCACAACATGTCGGGGGAAGCTTAACCTGTTACAGGTTTAGAAGCGGTTCAAGGAACAAAGATCTTTGAGTGTGTACGAGACTGAATCCCCTGCGACTTCCCTCGGCAGATCAACTTTCCTCGGTAGCTCAGCGGTAGAGCGGTCGGCTGTTAACCGATTGGTCATAGGTTCGAATCCTACCCGGGGAGATTCATTCAAATCTACGTCCGTCAGCAATTCCTACTAATTGGGTAGTTGCGTCTCCCTCATATGCCAAATCAAATCGCGTCGAACCATGACCCACCAACCAGTGAATGATTCACTATCGTGCCTACTTCCAGCTCTACCAATTGAAGAAAAAATGATTTGGGCGTCCCTGTTCCTCTCTTACCCCCCCCCCCCCACTCAATTCCGGTGTATTGAATGATTGGAATGAGCGAATCAATAAGTCATCTGGGGGAGGGTAAATCCACAATTTTGGAGAGCCAAGAGTGATGTTAAGAAGCGGTTTTGCAAAATGAATCCCTATGGAATAAGCTATTGCTCTTTCTCAATCTTCTTTCTAAGCAGAAAGATTCATATAGAAAATGGCCTCAAGTTCCTTAACTGTTTGAGATGCTACAGCAGAATTATTTCTACAAGTGGAAGTAAAATATAGATCTTCCTTTTACTGATTTGGCTCCTAATTTTATTGCTAGAGATCTAGACAGAATGAAGGGTATCTAAGATTTGTTCTATGAACTTTCGTGAAAAAATTGTTTCGTAGTTCGATCCGGTGATGCCCCACCAAACCAGAACGGGTTGAATAGATAGGAATAAATTTCAAGCAACATATTATAGATAAGAAAATCCAGAACTGGGCAACAGTTTCGCCTCATCCATTTGTTTCTATGAACCAGAAGCCTAAACCGAATAAATCGCTCCGGAAAATCTTCTGCTACCACGTAGGAATCGAAGCGAGCGGGATTAAATGTCTGCGGATATTGCAGATGTATATCCATAAATGAAGTTTCTTTGACATATTGGGAATCTCGCTCCTCTTCATCATCCAAAGGTAGATTATTCCACCGCTTAATAGATGAGTCAGGTTTCAATTTCGGATTATCTTCACTATAGAGAAAGAAATCTTTAATCTTTTTATTTGACCTTTTATTAAGGTGCTGCCTCCTCATACCGTAAATGGTATAAAGCCTCCGCGCCAGTTTTTTCGTTGGCAACAGGCTCCGACGCGAGGGAGGAATGTTAGGATCTGGTTGGAACAGAAGCATGGGGTCCCAGATGAAGCGCCCCCCGAAGAGTCGAGTCGTTTCATCTAATCGATTACAGTGTGTCTCATATTCATTGGAGGAGTCGCCGGATATTCCCAAATCGATAAATTGCTCGCGTAGCAACATATTATCCAACCGGTTTTCCAATCTTTTAATCAATTTATCTGTCACATTAGTCGCAGATTTTTCAAAACTAAATAGATATCCGCTTCTGTCATACCATCTACTTTTGTCACCCTTAATCTTATTGAATTCGAAATCTTGTTGGGGTATATAATTCCGATTTTGGTGAAGGAGAATTAGATTATACAAATGATTGGGTTCAGATGATACCCTCATCAATTCATAAGCTCCGCTTCGCAGGAAACGGAGACGCCAAGCCTTACGGGACCAAGTGATCTCGCGCGACACTTCCGTCGGACTTGAGTTTCTTAGCTCGGGTGACTGTTGCAGTTCGAAGTCGGTTAGACGGCTAACCCCCCCCCTTCTCATAAATTTAGAAGAACGACTTGTAGAGGTTACACCTGAACAATACTTGGGTTTACCGATAGGAACGTAAAAGGAAAGACTACTGCTGCGTCGACTTTCGCCTCTACAAATTTCTGAACGTGAGAAATTAGTCGATAGGTTTTCCAGTACACCACAAGCTAGGTTCAAGTCATTCTCTACCAGTTTGTCAATAACAATAAGATTCTCTTCCTTTCTCATACCCATTTGAAGCGAATCGCGCGCTACTAATCCAGATAGTATCCCTAGGATATGCGAAAATAGAGTGAATTCATTAAATGTTGACTCGGTTATTGAAGGTTCCACATACCAGTTAGACAAATAATAAAATCGCATCTTCAACGCGTTACGACCAATATATGTATTCGTGAGATAAGTATCTATCAAACTATTCTTTGAAGTAAGATCCCCCATCTCGTGAGAAAAGATCTCCCATTCAGAACCGGATTCTATCCCATTGCCCATATCACTAGCAGCCGAATGTTGTCTATGCGAAGCTAATTCAATTGCGTCGCTACATATAATCTTACTTCTTTTGGAAGTACCTATTAATAAAACCTCATTAGCAAGAAAGAGTAGATCTCGTTTACTATAACCCGTAGTTCCAGACCCAGTACCTTCAATAAGAGGAAGGGGCGGATTAGCCTCCATTTCGCAACCTTTGATACGTAATAGGATTGAGAATTCTTTCTGACGTTGATACCCGTTGGATTTTCGAAAATTTAGTAATTAGTTTAACCGGTTCGGAGCTACTGTAGCTGGATCTATCCTCGCAGGTACGTGAGTCGTAGCGATAACAACATTCTTGTGGATGTTGGAATTGCCGCGCCTGTCACCAATACTTTTCAATATTTGGCAAAGTAAGAATTTGGGATCAGCTTCTAGCTTATGATACGAACGATGAATATTCAATTCATGAATATCTTGAATCCATAGTGTACAGGGAGACATCTCTTTCGCCATTTCAAAAACGAAATTTAAGCGGTGTACGCTCTCTTTCGAGATGAAATTTCCACGTACATTATTAAAGAAGGATCGGTTGTATATCAGCGTTTTCAGTGGTAGTTTCACCACTGGAAAGTAGGAATAGAATGCTACATCTCTAATAATGGAAGATCGACCAGTTTCTATGGGTCCTACTAGCAAAATCCCTTTAGATGGTAATAATCCCGATTGGGGTGAGATAGGTATGTCATGACATGGCTTAGTTAGTAGACTGCCTCTTTGTCTTGTTGTTACTGAAAATAGAATATCTCCCTCGAGGGCGGAAAAAGCCCACTTCTCCGCAGGATCCAACTTACGGATCTTGTGAGTCAATAGATCATTTTGCCAGAATTGCCGTAAGTATGCCAAAACATTAGATCTTCCTTGTGGATAAGGTTCATGAGAAATCTCGTTGCTCAATAAATCATAATTAGAATTCAATTTCGACACATACCTATGAAGAATCTTATTCGTCACTAAATGTTGAGTCAGTAGTTCTTTCTTACTATCTAGGATATCGGAACTTTCTTCATGAAACATCCATGAATTGAGTTCATCTTTTACGAGGAGGAAAAAGATTATATTATTTAGATAATTCAAGAATCTATTCAAAGAATGAATTAGTAGATCTCTCGTTGACATTTAGCTTGTCGAAGGGGAATGCATTACCTCTTTCAAATAGGATCCACGCGTTGGGTCTGTCAAATAGTCAATAGTATTGAAACGTTTCCATAAATGAAAGGAATTGGAACCCGAAACGGCAGACAAAGGGTGTTTGAGTAATGCAAGAACAATTAATATTGAAAAGATGAAGTAATAAAAGATAGACCTATTGGAGAATTGAGATACTGACCATCCCCCCGAATGTAGAATCTCCGCTTCATCAGGAATTTCTTCGAAAATGAGAAGACCTATCTCGGATACTATAGTATTGATGGAATCGTTGTCGAATCTCAATCCTAGGCTTTGCAGTCTTTGGAATAAGTAGGCTTTCGTGCCATCCAATACATCCTCAGTCATTAGTTTAATAATTCTATTAAACTTATAAGTTGAGTCACAACTTATCTTAAGTACTATTTCTGGATATGTTTCTCCAATCAGATTGGAGAAGTATCTCCACCAGGTGGGGGTAAAAAACCAAGGTATGTAATCTCTAAATAAGCTCCATTTTTCACTGATATTGTCTTTCCAAAAGATCCAAGAGATCTTATATCTGTTCAAATCTTTTAATAATTCATTGAAATTGATAGGGTGGAATGTAGCCTCCTTCCGGATAGATTGATCCGCAAAGTCTGTATCTTCGTACGTAACCTCCTTTCCAATTGATTCTGCTGTAGATCTCGATGTTACATCGCTGCATAATGGGAGTCTTAGCGACCAATAAGATGTTTCCAATTCTTCCGGTTCCCAGAAATACTTAATAGGCAAATTCTTTTGATAGACTCGATCCAATACTAGATTCTCGATACGGGGTTGGGGTCGCCGATCCGACGATGAATCGGAGTTTATCGACGTTTTCTCCAAATAAACTCGATTGCTACTGCACGAATATAGAGATGATTCTATCGTTTTACGAGGAGATAAGTTCAAACTTGCCAGTAACCTCTTCAGATCCGAAATAGAATTAGAAAGTCCATCTGAATGAGTTACTAATGCTGTGGATTCCTGCAGATTAGAAAAAATAGATTGAATTGGTGTGGGTGCGTGACCAGCAACCTCCCCCGCTGTTTGTTTCGATAGATTGGATGACAACGAATCTGACAGTTGGGGATGAATCAATGAGATGATATTGGATGAGATGATTTCATCTTCGGAGCCCACATAGAAGTTTTCTAAGACGTTGAGATAACTACCGTTGCATTTCCCAAGAAAGAGATCTCTTTTGATTCTCGGAATAAAGCTGCTTCCAGCAAAGTTCCGTATAGGTGAATCGTCTAGAAAGTTTAGTTTATTAACCTGATCGGAGATGTATCTCGAAATATTTCCACCCATATCTCTAGTTGAACCTCCCCCACGGTTTAAATCATCCAGAAACAGATTCCAAAATTTCCTCCCCGTAATGGAAAAAGCATCGTTTGAAAATCCTGCTCGGATAGATTCGATACGGGGCAACCCGAGATAAGTAGGATTCACTGCAAGTTCCAGCTTGGTCAAAGAGCCTACCAATTTCTCACTCATGAACAGTTTGGATTCAATGAATAACCTCTTTTTTCTCTCAAGAATTGTTTTGATAAAAAGTATCTGTTCATCAATGTAACCATCGAATAAACTTGATAGAAGATCAAGTTTCATGAGATCTATCTTGTTCAATTTATCGAGATCTATATCGTTCAATTTTTCGATGCAATAATCGATGGTATATATCAAAACTTTCTGGCGAGTAATCTCAGCAACAATCATTTTATAAAGAAATAAAACATTGAGAAATCGATGAAAATCTTTTTTGCTCTGTTGATTGTTACTACCGAGACTGACACCAATATTATTCAGCAATTCGTTTCCTATTATTGATACACGGCAAATTGATTCCTCCAAGTTTAAGACTTCCCTGACAGGGAAAGAAGACGAATCCTCGGTCGTATCGAGCCATCTATGCACGTTTGACTGAACATTTTTATACTCATAAGATTTAAATCTACTATATTCGTTCAATAGGCGCTCTGCGTCATCTTTCCATTTCAATACTCTTTATTCAATTGCAATTCTTGTTGCACCGGTGTACCCTCCGATCCCCGCCCAGCCATTCAACCGATATTTGATTTGGAAAAAATAGTCAGTAGATAATGCGCAGAAATAGTCATAGAAAAGAGATATGTATGCTGAGTAGAGAGGTATGACTCTACTTCGTCCATACAATCTAACTAAAGAATATATTGAATGTATGTCATCCTTTTCTTTCAATTAGTTTGGAAAAGTAGTATTTTCACCTCGATTACTTATTTCTTTAGGTATACCTAAAGAAATTTGAAAATAGTTTGGAAGAATCTCATTGAGGTTGAGGTGTCTGCTACTCACTAGCCCAAGTTTTTTGCCAGATATTTGAGTAAGCGGCATGTCGCCCTTCATTTTCAATTGAAATCCTTTCACAGATTTGACGCTATTACTGATGTCAATAACTATTGCCCCAGTAGAAATCAGATTTGATTTCTCAATTATTGGGAGAAATTCGATGAGTCGATTTATTAATCCATTTCTCATTTGTGAATAAGTGTGTGGGATGGGAAATTCTTCCCCATTTTTGCCACAATCTAATCCGGATATACAGCCACGAGACGGCGTCGTTTTCTCACAAGATGTAAATGAAGACAAGTTGGAAAAGGCTTCTCGCTCCGAGTGAAATCCCAATCTATCCCCCTGGTGATCTGCTGAATTTATGGATTCAAGTGACGCCTTGTCATAGAAGTTTAATACTACGGGACTTAATGAGTCGTTTCTCAATTGTGTTGCTTGTAACCGACCCGGATCTCGCTTGTTACGATCCCAAAAGAATAACAGGTCGAAATCACTTTGGTTGTTTTTACAAACTACCAGATAGTTATAGAATTTGAAAAACCTACTTGAATTTTGTAAACACCTACCCCTACAAAATACTTGAATCCCCTCAGTCTCATCCTTGGATATATCTCTGCCAAGGAATAAACCTCTCACTACGCATGCCTTCCATCTACCGGAAACCAAAGGAATCATCCCATCATAGCAAACTTGCTTCTCTTTTTTCGTTGAACCTGCAGAAATAGCTTCGGTCAAACCTAAGTAGTGGGAAGCAGGTATTCTCCTTTTTCCATTCTTTTCAACATATAAAGATCTTTCGAATCGTAGAAAGCAGTCACAGGAAAAATCGACAAGGTTTTCCGCTTGTCTCTTTTTTACTCCGTCACCCCCATTAATGACTCCCGTTAATACAACACTTGGTTCGACCAACCTTTTGTCACTCAAGCAGTGCATAGATATTGGTATTGCTAGCAACAGTAGCATCTCCAGGGTTACGCCACTATCTCTTTTTAGTAAATTACGCAGATTGCGTAAAAATAGTGAACTTAGAAATCACAAGTCAGATAATCTAATAAAAGGTTCATAATTGGAAGATGGACTAATTAAAAATTCTTTGAGATATTGGTTTTTCAATGATTCGAAGAAGTGATCTACTAGAACGACTTCTACTAACTCCGAAATTTTAGATGAAAAATCTGGACTTCCTACTCTTTCTATTGCCACCTTTTTTACCTTATTCTCTTTTTTCATATTAATTCTATGCAGTAGATACTATCTATTTCCCAGATTTATTATACCAATAATCTTGAAAATTTCAAGATAGGATGGAATACATATTTCGAACGAGTCTAGTTCTTTCTGTGAATAGTCGTATCCAAAACTGGAATTAGATCGGGAATTACAAATTGTTATTGTCGAGGAGACCCACACATATCCCATCTACCTTAACCGTTCTTCTCTGTTCCAAGCAGAGCGATGGAATCGAATTACCCATACCCAATTGGATGGGCGAACGACGGGGATTGAACCCGCGCGTGATGGATCCACAATCCATTGCCTTGATCCACTTGGCTACGTCCGCCCCCTCTGTTGATTTCTTTGACTCCCCCCGGACGTGGACGAGATCTATCCGTTAAGCAACCTAGATAGGTCCTTCGGTTGATACACATCCATATTAACTGTATTTCTATAACAAGACGATAGAAAATCTTTGAAATGAGGAATGCACTCCTTCCTTTCCGTTCTTCAAAAGATCGGGGTGGCAGTTTACAAACATTCCGCAAATTAGAATAGGAAACTTCGTAACGTATTAAATCGCGGAAGGATATTGGAAATAGTTTTCAGAATTCAAGGTTGGAAACTGATAATCATGAAATTGTGAAAAGCTGCTACCACTTTTTCCACCCTTTCTTTATACCGCACGAATCTTCATATCATTGGACACCAAACCTCCCCCTCTGAAGAGATTTGGCATCCAGTTGTGCTGGATAACCATACAGGTGTTATCCGTTTATAGAAGGAACTTCAACAGAAGCCAAGTCTAGGGGGAAATTATGAGCGTTACGCTCATGCATGACTTCCATACCTAGGTTAGCACGGTTTATGATATCAGCCCAGGTGTTTATGACACGACCTTGGCTGTCAACCACGGATTGGTTGAAGTTAAAACCATTCAAGTTGAATGCCATAGTGCTAATGCCTAAAGCGGTGAACCAAATACCTACTACAGGCCAAGCAGCTAAAAAGAAGTGCAGAGAACGAGAATTGTTGAAGCTAGCATATTGGAAGATCAAACGACCAAAGTAGCCGTGAGCAGCTACGATGTTGTAGGTTTCTTCCTCTTGACCGAACTTGTAACCTGCATTAGCAGACTCATTCTCAGTTGTTTCTCTGATCAAACTAGAAGTTACCAAAGAACCATGCATAGCACTGAATAGAGAGCCGCCGAATACGCCAGCTACACCCAACATGTGGAAGGGATGCATAAGGATATTGTGCTCAGCCTGGAAGACGATCATGAAGTTGAAAGTACCAGAAATGCCTAGAGGCATACCGTCAGAGAAACTTCCTTGACCAATTGGGTAGATCAAGAAGACGGCGGCAGCAGCTGCGACAGGAGCCGAGTACGCAACAGCGATCCAAGGACGCATACCTAGACGGAAGCTCAGTTCCCATTCGCGACCCATGTAGCAAGCTACACCAAGTAGGAAGTGAAGAACGATAAGTTCGTAAGGACCACCATTGTAAAGCCATTCATCGACGGAAGCTGCTTCCCAGATTGGGTAGAAATGTAACCCAATAGCTGCAGAAGTAGGGATGATAGCACCAGAGATAATGTTGTTACCGTATAACAAAGAACCAGAAACGGGTTCGCGAATACCGTCAATATCTACAGGAGGAGCTGCGACAAAAGCAATGATGAATACAGAGGTTGCGGTTAGCAAGGTGGGAATCATTAAGACACCGAACCATCCGATATAAAGACGGTTTTCGGTGCTGGTGATCCAGTCGCAGAAGCGACCCCATAGGCTTGCGCTTTCGCGTCGTTCTAAAGTTGCGGTCATGGTAATTTTCGGTTTTCAAGAGATAATTAGTGATTCCCCAGGCTAGTAAGCTTGTTATTCCAGAATATATCACAAAAACTTATCTGTGTCAACCAAAATTGATTGAGTCTTCAGAATTCTCGGATATGGGGGCTTCTTCTCGCTATCTCAAACAAATTTTACTGCATATGATGCGCGTCCCAATCAAATTCAGTCTCTGAAAAACTGGTCGTCATGTGTCAAGCCTTTCTGCGAGGCACTCCGCCACTATGCATCGGCCCCCCCCCACTATTTTAGTGGGAAGGGTCTAACAATTAACAACCTAAAGAAGTAGTTGCCAATCCCCACTTGTGGCTTAGACAGCTGTTATTCGTCCTTCACCCCTCACTCAACCATTTCTTCCTTTGTAGCGTCTTTTGATTCCCAGATAGTTTGTGCCCCGGTTCCAACCCACAACAAATATATTTGTTGTGGGTTGGAACGAATCCGAAACTAACGGAAATGGGCAAAAGCTTTGTTGGCTTCCGCAACTTTATGAGTCTCCTCTTTCTTACGTATGGCACTACCGGAATTTCTGGCGGCATCCATTGATTCATCACTCGATCTTAAAGCCATACTTCGACCTGAGCGTTTTCGACACGCGATTAATGACCACCGGATAGCCGAAGCTTTTCCCGCTGCCGGTACTACTTCAACGGGAACTCGATAAGTTGATCCACCTACACGTTTGGTTTCTGTCACTACGTCGGGAGTTACCCCGCGCACCGCCTGTCGCAGAACAGACAGCGGGTTCCTATTTGTCTTTTACCTAATCCGCTTCATAGCCTGATAAAAAATATGATAAGCCAGCGATTTCTTGCCGTTTTTCAGGATACGATCGACTAGCATATTTACCAATCGATTACGATAAATTGGATCTGATTCGATATTTTTATTTCTGTTCACTCCACTGCTCCGATGTAACACGAGTTTACAAATCTAAATATGTCAGATTTCAATCAATTCTTTTATTTCAATGGTATCTTAGGCTACTATTTTGGCTTCGTCACTCCATATTGTAGGGTGGATCCACCAGTTAATCGGGGATCTCCCTCCAAACTGCACGTGCGACTTTCATCGAATACAGCTTTCCACATGATTGAATAGAAACTAAACTATTCAAATGATGTTGAACCATGTCTTTTTGAAGATGCAAATCATATTTACTCATTGCATATTGAGTATCCGTTTCCCCCCATTCCACGGATAAGAAGGAAAAATCGAAGTTTAGATATAGAAGGAGAAAATCTTGCAATTCAGTTATCTTACTAGGAATGTCCGTAGGTTTATCAATCCAATCAATAAATGTACATAAAGCCTTTACTGAATTTCCGTGGTCGTAATCTAAACCTGTTCCAAGAGGAAAAGACATCCCAAGATTTTCTCAGGTGGGAGTCCGGGTCAAACTCAACTTACTGGAATAGAACACCTTAGACACCAAGTTGTTTCACACAAATAGATAGGTAGTAATTAATCTCTATCAATCTCTGTAGTAGCAGGCTTCAGTCCCCTTGCAATGCTGGGTCAGCTACACATTGAACATATCAGAACAACTGATACGGAATCATTGCAATGATCCAAGTTGTGACAATGTTTTGCAACGCACTAGAACGCCCTTTTTTACGATCCTTCACCCCTACAGCATCTAGAGTTCCTCTAACAATGTGATACCTAACACCGGGTAGGTCTTTGACCCTTCCGCCTCTCACGGGGACCACCGAATGTTCCTGCAAATTATGGCCAATACCTGGTATATAAGCCGTTACCTCAAACTTGGAGGTTAATCGAACTCTCGCGACTTTACGTAGGGCAGAGTTGGGTTTTTTTGGTGTAGTCGTGGAATAGTCGACAGCTTCAACGTCACTATACGGAACCGTACGTGAGATTCCCACCTCATACGGCTCCTCGTCATTCAATTACTCCTGAGATTGAGATGATAAAGGGAGTCCAAAATTCCTCCCAATTGTTTTCAACTACAAATACAAAATAGAAAGAGATTGAAAAGGATTTCAATCTCTTTCTAAGGCTTCGGCTTTGCGACCCACTCATTTACCGGATCTCGTCATTATTAGTAAGCGACGCAGATAAAGAGATGAAAAATGTATTAAATCCATGGGTAAATTTGATTTGTTAATGAGTTCCCTATTTTCGTGCAAGTAATATGATGCGGATTGAGTATGGAGGAGATTGACGAGTCGGTATCAGCTTATCCGCATCATTAATCACTTTTTAATAAGGAATCCATTTTGAAATGAAGACAGTTTCGATATCTCACTCTCGTTCTTTATTTCGTTTCGACGAGGCTACCTGAAGAGGATCCGGCAACCTGACGCCGACGAACTACCCTAATTAAGTAGGTGAGCTAAAATATGGAGTAGGTAGAATCCGACCACTACCTGAAGTTTGCCAGCGACGACGGCACTGAAGTAGCAACGAAAAAGGAAAACCAAGGATACATACAAAAAAGATGGAAATGAGTTAAAGGTTAATGAGTTAGTTGCTTAGCCGATTGCGGCTTAGTCAGCCTGTTCCGTCGCGAGCAACTGGTCAAGCCCTACTGCATCCTACTACTCCTCTTCTGCGAACCAAATCATAAGTCTAGGTTCCGCAGGGAATAAATTGTACCACAAGAGCTAGGGGAGGTCAAGCCGTTTCTGTCACCAGTTGTTACTAGCAATCCCATATCTCAAGGATTAAGAGTAAGAAAGGCCGAAAGTCTAGCAAAGGAAGAGTTAGCAGCGGCAGGGGTGAGGTGAGGGGTGAGGTGCTGGTATATTAAGTATAGTTACGAGGTTACAAAATGTTAATTAGAAGTGGAGGCAGCCTCGACTCCCTTGCAACATTATTCGAAAACTATTCGAGATTGAATTTGGGGACTTGCCAAACTGAAACTGCCTTCCAGTCTCTTTTTGGGTAGGGCTAAGAAAACGAATAGGCCAGGCACACCGAGCAATCTGTTATCTCCGCTAATAACCTATCTCTATAGTGTGGGACCCATAAAAACTATTTCGAGCAGGCGGGGAAGATCTCTGTTTACCATCCTACGCAATCTGCTCATCAGAGGAAGACGCCTTTACTATCAAAAGGGAAAAAGGCGCCTCGCCGAAGATCCAAGGGTCCAATTATCTCACATAGTCGAGCAGAAAGGGCTACAAGCGCCCCCCCGATGCCAACTCAGTTAACGTCGAAGTTGAGTCGCTCCCAGGGGGAGTGGTAATCCTAGACATCGACTGCCCAGATATAGGATCCGTGGTATTGCAGGCCCTTAGGGAGGAG